ATATTTAGGAATAGATGGTATTTCTATTTATTTTTTATTATTAACAACTATGATTATGCCTATATCATTAGTAGCTAATTGAAATTCTATAGACTCTAAAAATGTATTATCTTTTGTAATAATAATATTATTATTAGAAACATTATTATTAGCTGTATTCTTAGTTTTAGATATATTATTATTTTATATTTTTTTTGAAAGTATATTACCACCATTATTTTTATTAATAGGTTTGTTTGGTTCTAGTGATAAAGTTAGAGCTAGTTTTTATTTATTTTTATATACATTATTAGGTTCATTATTTATGTTACTTTCTATAATAACTATGTCTTCTATTATGGGTGCAACAGATTTTGATGCATTATCTAAAGCAAATTTTGGTTATATAACTCAATTATTTTTATTTTATGGAATATTTTTATCTTTTGCTGTTAAAACACCAACAATTTTTTTAAATACTTGATTATTAAAAGCACACGTTGAATCACCATTAGCAGGAAGTATTATATTAGCTGGTATTGTATTAAAATTAAGTTTATATGGTATATTTAGATTAATATTACCTTTATTACCTAAAGCTAGTATGGATTATACATACATAGTTTATGTTATAGGTGTAATAACTATACTTTATGCTAGTTTTAGTACATTAAGAACAATAGATATTAAAGAATTAATAGCTTATTCATCAGTTTCTCATGCAGCTGTTTATTTATTAAGTGCTTTTAGTAATACAATACAAGGTATAGAAGGTGCAATTACTTTAGGATTAGCACATGGATTTGTATCATCTGGTTTATTTATTTGTGTAGGAGGTATTTTATATGATAGATCTTCAACAAGATTAATAACATATTATAGAGGTATGGCACAATTAATGCCTATTTTCTGTATATTATTTTATATATTATCTTTAGGTAATTGTGGTTCACCATTAACTTTAAACTTTATAGGTGAATTTATGTCTCTTTATGGTATATTTGAAAGAATATCAGTATTAGGTGTATTAGCTAGTACTTCTATAGTATTCTCTGCTGCATATACTATATTTATGTTTAATAGAATAGCTTTTGGTGGACAATTTTCTTCATATTTCTTTAATTATGTTAAAGATTTAAGTAAAAGAGAATTTATTTTATTAATTAGTCTTGTAGTACCAGCTGTATTCTTTGGTATATATCCTGCAGTAATATTAGATGGTCTACACTATTCTGTATCAGGTTTAATATATAATTAATATGTATATATAAATCAATAATATATTGCAATCATAATCTTTTTATTATTGGAAAAATTAATTTATATAGTGTATTTAATAAATAATAATTATATAATAAGTTTTATTAATGTTCATATTAATAATATCTTTTAATAAATTAACTTAAATAATTTTATATGATTTTAAAGTTAATAATTAATTAGATAATATAACTAAAATTTTCCAATGTATAAAGTTTTATATAATTAGTAGTTAGTTTAAATTAAATATATAAATATATAAATACAAATACTATGATGTTTAATAACATAATTAGTCCATTAGAACAATTTGAAATAAAAGATTTTTTTTCTTTAAATATTAATATTATAAATTTAAAAATGTCTTTAACAAATTTTGGTTTTTATATAATTATTAGTACAATAATTATATTAACATTACATTTATTAATAACATATAATAATAAATTAATATCAAATTCATGAACATTAACTAAAGAATCAATATATGCAACTGTACATAGTGTTGTAATAAATCAAATAAATTCTAAAGAAGGTCAAAATTATTTTCCATTTATTTATGGTTTATTTATTTTTATCTTAATGAATAATTTATTAGGTTTAATACCATACAGTTTTTCTTCTACATCACATTTTATATTAACATTCTTTATTAGTTTTACTGTAGTTTTAGGTGCTACAATATTAGGTTTTCAAAAACATCAATTAAAATTCTTTTCATTATTTGTACCATCAGGTTGTCCATTAGGTTTATTACCTTTATTAGTTTTAATAGAATTAATATCATACTTAGCTCGTAATGTATCATTAGGTTTACGTTTAAGTGCTAATATTTTAAGTGGTCACATGTTATTAGTAATATTAAGTGATTTTACATTTAAAATAATGAGTTCAGGAATCTTTTACTTTTTAATAGGTTTAATACCATTAGCATTCATATTTGCTTTCTCAGGTTTAGAGTTAGGTATAGCCTTTATACAAAGTCAAGTGTTTATAGTTTTAACTTGTTCATATATAAGAGATTCATTAGAATTACATTAATTAAATTCGAATTACATTAATTAAATTTAATTTAAAAATAATGATATAAAAAGGAAAGTCCATAGTTATAATGTATATAAATATAATATTAAGAATTTTGGATTATTTGAAGAAACAAATATCAAATTTTAATTTGATATAACGAGCACTACTCCTATACTAACTAATTTAATTAATATAACTATATTAACACTTTTTTAGGGGTTAAATACAGAATATGGCTTAATTATATCTTATTATAAACAAAAAAAAAACTAAAATATTATAAGTAATAACAAAAAAAAGTTAAATATTTTATTAGGATAGGATATAAATCCTAATCTAATAAAATTTTGAGTTTGATGATGGCTCTGACTGAACGCTATCCAAGTGCTTAACACATGCTAATCGTACGTCATTAAATAAAAATAATGAAGTGGTAAACAGGTGAGTATATAATATTTTGACTACCTTAAAGAAAGGTTAAATCCCTTATAATCAAAGAAAAATATTTCGCTTTAAGATGTTAATAAATATTTCGGTTTGTAATAATTAAATAATAAATAATTAACAAAACCGTAGTCGTAACTGAGAAGTTGATCGACCACATTAGGAATGAGAAACTCCTAATGCGCTTTAAGTACAGCAGTGAGGGATATTGGTCAATGACCTAACGGTTGAACCAGCAACTTGGAAGAATGCAATGTATTAAAAATATTAATACAATTAACGTGTAAACGTATAAAATTCTAAATAGATTAAAGATAATGACAATTATCTATTTATTAGTCTCGACCAATACTACGTGCCAGCAGTCGCGGTAAGACGTAAGAGACAAGTGTAAGTCATCTTAATTAGGTTTAAAGTGTACATAGACGGAAAAATAAACCTTAAAAAGGGTACTTTTTTTCTAGAGTTTTATAAAAGAAGAATTGAATTTTTGAAGAAAAGATAGAATTTGCAAATAACAAAAAGACAGGTAGCAGTTAATACGACCTTCTTTATAAAAACTGACGTTGAGGTACGAAGGCTTGGGTAACGAGCAGGATTAGATACCCTAGTAGTCCAAGCAGAAAATTCTGAATGTCATAAACTAAAAAACTTTTTAGTTTATAAATAAAAGTGTAAGCATTCCACCTCAAGAGTACAATGGCAACATTAAAACTGAAATCATTAGGCCGTCTTTGAAACCAGTAGTGAAGTATGTTATTTAATTCGATAACCCGCGATTAATCTTACCACAATTTGAATAATATTTAATTATATTACATGCGCTGCACGGCTGTCTTTAGTTAATGTCGTGAGATTAGGTTAATTCCTACAATTAGCGAAAACCTTGGTATTATTTATATGTATAATATACCTTGCCACTAGATCGGACTATATATATAGGATCAAGACAAGTCATCATGGCCAAAATATTGTGGGCTATAGACGTGCCACATTTTTCATTACAAAAGGATGTTATATTGTGAAAATAAGCTAATCCTTAAATTTGATTAATATGGATTGTAGTCTGTAACTCGACTACATGAATAAGGAATTACTAGTAATCGTTAATCATCACGTAACGGTGAATCGTTTCTCAATTAGGTACTAACCACTCGTCAGGCGCTGAAAGAAGAAATGCAATAAGTTTGATTTATGTATATAAATAAATATATAAATAGTTATAATTTTATATTCATATTATTTTCGAATGTATAACTTTAATTGGTGTTAAGTCGAAATAAGGTTCGTGTAATGGAAATTGCACGGGGTTAATAAACTTAAACAAAAAAATTTAAAAACTCGAACTCCCTTAGGAAGGCTTCGTTTGTTGGTTTACGAGTTGAGCTGTAAACTCAATGACTTTGAGTCATCGAAGGTTCGATTCCTTCTCTTCCTAGTTATCATTATATTTATTATTGGTAATCTTTAAGTTCCATTTAAAAATGGGGAAAATTTTTTTATATATATGCAATTAGATTTATATGTAGACAAAATAAATAATGGATTTAATTCAAATATTTTAGATATATTGGCTTTTATTAGTATAATACTTGGTATATATACTATAGTAAGTAAAAATCCTGTTGTTTCTGTATTATTTTTAATAGGTTTATTTTCAACAATTTCTATATATTTAATATTAATAGGTTTAACATTTATAGGTTTATCTTATTTATTAGTATATATTGGAGCAGTATCTATTTTATTTTTATTTATTTTAATGTTAATTAATATAAGAATATCTGAATTAGTTAGTACAAATAATAATTATATACCTTTAGCTATATTAAGTATGATAACATTAGTATATATATTAGGTCAAAAAATAATAACTAATGTAGTACAATTTAATATATTAAATTCTTTTACATCTTCTTTATTTGAAAAAAGTTTTAAAGAATCTATAAATTATTCTAATAGTTTAAGTTGAGATACTAATTTAATAGATATAACACATACAAGTGCTATAGGTAATATAATGTATAGTAGTTATTCATTATGACTTATAATTATATCATTAATACTTTTATTAGCTATGGTAGGTTCAATAGTTATTTCTATAGGTAGATAATTTAAACTAAATAAAATAAAATAAATAAATGTCTTTAGATCAAAGAACTAATTTTCAAAGTCATCCTTATCATTTAGTATCACCTTCACCATGACCTTTTTATAATAGTTTATCATTATTTATATTAACAACATCAGGAGTATTAACTATGCATGGATTTAGTAATATGTATATAATATTATTTATAGCATTTATTAATTTAGTTTGATGTATGACATTATGATTCAGAGATATAATATCTGAAGGTACATATTTAGGTAATCATACTAATGCTGTACAAAGAGGTTTAAATTTAGGTGTTGGTTTATTTATTGCATCAGAAGCATTATTTTTCTTAGCAATATTTTGAACATTCTTCCATAGTTCATTATCACCTAATGTAGAATTAGGAGCACAATGACCTCCTTTAGGTATAAATGCTATAGATCCTTTTGAATTACCATTATTAAATACTATAATTTTATTATCATCAGGTGTAACAGTAACATATAGTCATCATTCATTAATTCAAGGTAATAGAAAAGGTGCTCTATATGGTTTAGTAGCTACAATATTATTAGCTATTGTGTTTACTATATTCCAAGGAATAGAGTATTCAGTATCATCATTTACAATATCAGATGGTGTATATGGTTCTTGTTTTTATTTTAGTACAGGTTTTCACGGATTCCACGTTCTTATAGGAACAGCATTTTTAAGTGTAGGTTTATGACGTTTATTAGGTTATCACCTAACAGATCATCATCACTTAGGATACGAATCAGGTATATTATACTGACATTTTGTTGATGTTGTATGATTAATATTATATATATGTATATATTTCTGAGGTTATTAAATTTATTTTAACAATTACTTTTAATATAATTTCATTTTAACTTTAATTTGTAAAAAAAAAAGTAAATAAAGATATGCCACAATTAATACCATTTTTTTTCTTTAATCAAGTAGTTTTTACATTAATATCATTAAGTTTTATATTTTTTGTATTTAGTAAATATATTTTACCTTGAGTAGTAAGATTATATGTTTCACGTAAATCAATAAATAGTTTATAAAGGGATAATAAACTTTTGAGACTTTAGTTCAATGGTAGAACATATGACTTTTAATCATTATAGTACGGGTTCGAATCCTGTAAGTCTTAAAAATGGCTATAGGTTAACGGTAGACTATTCGCGTACCATGTGAAATGTGTTGATTCAACTTCAACTAGCCATAAAAAAAAAGGGTTAGTAACTTAATTGGCAAAGGATTTTCTTGTCGAGAAAATAGATATCGGATCGTAGCCGATTTAACCCGTAAAAGGAAAAGTTGCTATAGGCAAGGCGAGATATTTGCTAAATATTGTGTAGTTACACTTAGATGTTCGAATCATCTCTTTTCCGTAAGATTCCTTAACTTAATAGGTTAAAGTATACTTTTGATAAGAGTAGGATTAGCGTTCAATTCGCTAAGGAATCAAAAAGAGTATAATTTAAGGGTAAAATATGGAGCTTCAACCTCCACCTTCTCAGTTCAAATCTGAGTGCTCTTGAATAAAAGAGAATTGACTGAGTGGTTTAAGGTGGTAAGCTTGAGACTTATTTGGTTTTAAAAAATCACATCCGTTCAAATCGGATATTCTCTGAAAAAACAGGTTAGAGCCGGCTGGGTAGGCACCTCATTTGGGTTGAGGATTAGTTATGTTCGATTCATAATAACTTGATAAAAATAAAAATATGTAAGATATATAAAGTATGTAAAGAAACTATTAAGGATAATTAGCTATATATTAAAGATAATTATAAATCTAAAATCTAAGATAAATTAATTAAATAAACAAAGTGAACTGAAGTATCTTAGTAACTTTAGGAAAAGAAATCAAACGAGATTTTATTAAAAATTTTTTTAATAAAAAAGCTTATAAGTAAAACGAAAAAAATTTGTTTGAAAAAAGGGGAACCTTCCTCTAAAGCTAAATATAATATATAAGCGATAGTGAAAAGTACCGTGAGGGAAAATTTGAATTAGTAGTTTTATAAGCAGCTCGAAAAAAAGAGTGTACCTTTTGCATAATGGGTCAGCAAGTTATGTTTAGAAGCGAGCAATAAAATATTGCCCAGTTAAACCAATTATGAAAAAATAAGAGAGTTTCTAAGCATAGACCCGAAAGCTAGTGATCTTACCATGGTCAGGGTAATGAAGCCCGAACGAGTTATCGTTGTAAAGATATTCGATGAACTGTGGTAAGTTGGTGAAAGATAAAACTGACTAGTATAGCTGGTTTTCCGCGAAACCTATTTAAGTAGGTAATTTAACTAACATCTTAGCAGGTACAGAACTGTGATCTCTGGCAAAAATTTATTTTTGTATATATCGGGGGATCGTGTAGATTTTATCGGAGAGTATTTGCACTCGGAATGGCAAAGATGAATGTTGAATAATCAGACATAGTGCGATAAGGTTGTATGTCTAAAGGGAAACAGCCCAGAACAAGAGTAATAAGGTTCCAAAATTATTATTGAGTGAAATTAAGGATGTTATTATCAAATACAATCAGGAAATAGGCTTAGAAGCTGCCATTTTTTGAAGATCTCGTAACAGAGCACTGATTAAATATTTTAGATATTAATACCGAAAATATAACGGATCTAAATAATATACCGAAACCTTGTACGTATTATTATACGGGGTAGCGGAACATTGGATAAATCTTAGATTTTATCTTTTTTAAGTTAAAAAAATAATAGATAATCCAAGAGAGAATGCTGACATGAGTAACGAAAAAGGAAAATATTATTTTCCTCGCCTTAAGCTTATGGTTTATTTTAAATTTCGGTATCTAAGTATATACCCCAAAGGGTCTATATGATGATAATAATAATTATTTTTTGTAAACAAAATCTTTATTTAGTGATAAAGGTTCAGGAAATTGTAACAAAAATCTTAAAAAAAATAATTATAAACCGTACCTAAATACTATCGCAAGTAAGCAAGTAGAGTATACAAAGGCGTTTGAGTGAACAATCATTAAGGAACTCGGCAAATTAACTACCGTAACTTCGGGATAAGGAGGACCATTACTATAGATATATAAGTATCAAATAGTAAAAGGAATCATAAAATAGTGTTGTACGACTGTTTAATTAAAACAAAGCACTCTGCCAAGATAGAAATCTAAGTATTGAGTGTGATGTCTGCCCGATGTCGGTAGGGTAACAGATTTACTTAATTATTTAATTAGGTTTTGATGAACACCCCGATTAATGGCGGCCTTATCTATAAGGGTCCTAAGGTAGCGGAATACCTTGGCCGTTAAATGCGGTCTTTGCATGAATGACTTAACGATACAACAGCTGTCTCGATGATTGGCTCAGTGAAATTGAATTAGCAGTGCAGATGCTGCTTACCTCTAGATAGACAAGAAGACCCTTTGCAGCTTTACTGTTACCTACTATGATATAATTTGATAATTTCCAGTGTATAAGGTAATAGTTATGAAATTGAAACACCTTTATTTGTTCTATTATATTCTTTATGGTAGGAAGGCAGTTTATGCGGGGCACAGATCCCATAAAAAGTACCTGGGTATATCCAAAGTTCATATTGTAATTTTGTAGATTTTTATTTACAAAAATTCATTAAATATTCTTATTTTTTGAATTTTTTATTTAATTTGTAATTAATTATTATTAATTATCCAGTTATTGTTTATATTAAGTTAGTTATTATTAATTTTTTTAAGTAAGATTTTAACTATATGGTAAATAGATGTAAATTAAATAATAATATAACTATATTATTATTTAGTCATATTAATAGAGAAATTTTACTTGTTAATATGATGTTTTTTTACTTTAAAAGTTTAATGGCTTAATCTTGCTTTACTGTTTGACTTACAAGTCTATCAGTCGCGTAAGCGGGGCATATGATCACAAGATTCATAAAGGAAAGGTCTTGGATTTATGAAAAAGTTACGCTAGGGATTACTTGTTAGTCCTCCAATATTTTAAAATATTGGTAATAATTTGGGTTAATTTCAAAAATAACTTAATTTGTCTAATCATTTTTAAGTTTATTTGAAGCGAAATTTATTTAAGCTTTATATATAAATAAATACGTTCAACGACTAAAAGGTGAATAATGCTAATAATAATCCTTTTTTAAGTACCCAACATCTTTATAAATTTATTTTTTTTTTTCTTTATAATTATTAATATTATGTTAATGAAATAGTTTTAATTATTATTAAACTGTGTTATTATTTAATTGATAACAAATTAAAAATATATTATGTTAAATATAATAAAATCTAAAATAAAACATTCTTATAAGAATTTATCATTAAATTCTAAACATAAAGTATTATGACCTAATAAATTTATACCTATTGTAAGAGATTGAAAAAATAGTATTTATACTTTTAATAAAAATAGTTTAAATAATATTATTGAAGCAAATAGATTAATAAATAAATTAATTGATGGTTATTTTAATTTATATAATTTAAAATTAGAAGAAAAAATAAGAAGTAGTAATGCTTTTAAAAAAAATATAAATATATCTAAAAATAAAATATTAATAAGTCTTGGACAATTTAAACATACAAATGATTTAATTAATATAACAATTTATTTTTATAATAGACAATTAATAACTTATAATTCTATATTAAAAAGATATTCTAATTTTTTAAAACAAAAAAATTTTTTAATAAAAAAAAACTTAAGATTAATAAAAAAATTAAGTTTAAAATTAATTAAAAGAGAATCAGAATTAAAAAATTTAATATTAAAAACTATAGAAGATAAGAATAAATTAAATAATATAAAATTAAATGTATATAAAGACTTTTTAGAAAAATCATTAGAAAAAGAATTTATATATCTTTATTTAATAATATTAATTTTTATTAATAAATCTAAATTTAATAGTTATTATTTACATAATTTAACAAATTTAATAAAAAAAATATATAAAAAAAATATACAATTTAATTTTATAAACCTTAAATACCATTATTTAAATAGTGATATCTTTACTAAAGTTTTATTATTAAAATTAAGTGCAATAAAAAGTAAAGTATTAGAATCATTATCAAGTTCTATAAAAAAAGTAAAAGTAATAGAAAATAGAAATGTTATAGATAATTCAAAATATTTAAAAGGTATAATATTAGATAATATTAAATATAAAAGAGTTTCAGGTGTAAGATTAGAAGCAAGTGGTAGATTAACTAAACGTTTTACTGCTTCAAGATCTTTATCTAAATTAAAATATAAAGGAAGTTTAATAAATATTAAATCATCAGAAAATTTTGAATCATCAGCATTGATAAGAGGTAATTTTAGACCAAATTTAGAATATACTAAATTAAATTCAACAACACGTATAGGATCATATGGTATAAAAGGTTGAGTAGGAGGTAAATAATAACTATAAAAAAAAAATAAATATATTATAAAGATGAAGAAATAGTCTGAACCTTTTTGAAAGAAAAGGAAATAAAAGATAAAAAACTTTTATGATAACATAATTGAACAGGCTAATTTGCGCAAGAGAGTACAAATTGAGTGCGCGGTTTGGCACCTCGATGTCGGCTTAACTCATCCACATGAATGTAGAAATCATGAAGGGTTCGACTGTTCGTCGATTAAAGAGTTACATGAGCTGGGTTTAATACGTCGTGAGACAGTATGGTTTTTATCTTCTAGAGGGATACAGAGTAAAAGATAAATAGTCCCTTCGTACGAAAGGAGTTGGGAATGTTGACCTATGGTTTACCTGTTGTTTAATATTGTTTCTAACTAATTTACTATCACTAAAGTAAAAATTATGAATATACATATAGTCAGAATTGATTATGTGTATAGGATTGCTTATTAAGCATGGCAGGAAAGCTAAGTCAATTATAGATAAGTGCTGAAAGCATTTAAGCGCGAAGCTTATTATATTATACTCTTTTATATACGTAATATAATATTACGTAATAGGCTTTAGTTGTAACAAATTTAATTTTTTTTAGACATAAAGTACTAATTTATTATTATACTTAATATAACACATATATTAAAATTTATATTACATTTATATAAATTTTAATTTATATATATATGTTATATATATATAAATTTAGCCCGGTTAGCATAAAAGTAATGCAACCGTTTTGTAATCGGTTTAAGTAAGTGCGATACTTGCACTGGGCTGACCCAATGGTCAAGTTGGTTAAGACATAACATTTTCACTGTTAGTGCGAGAGTTCAAGTCTCTCTTGGGTTGCAAGAAATTAGCTCAGTGGTAGAGCTATCGTTTTACACACGAAGGGTCAGGTGTTCAAATCACCTATTTCTTATTACGGATTAATGTAATGGTAACATATTTGACTCATGATCAATTTATTTAGGTTCGAATCCTAAATCCGTATATTAAGGCTATAGCTTAATGGTAAAGCCAACTGCTCATAATAGTTTTTATAAATGTTCGAATCATTTTAGTCTTAATCCGAGTGCTGAAATTGGTAGACAGGATAATCTTAAGTTTTATTGATATTACTCGTGTGGGTTCGAATCCCTCCTCGGATATTTGGGGTTATGGTTTAATTGGTAAAACGAGGACTTTGCAAGTCCTTTATTCAGGTTCAATTCCTGATAACTCCAAAATTTTAGCTCGAAAAGCTCAATTGGCAGAGCGGAACACTGAAGATGTTTAGGTTATAAGTTCAAGTCTTATTTCGAGCAACTATTTTATGGATATGCTGAAATTGGTAACCAGGCCATGCTTAGAACATGGTAGCGGAAGCTTTATAAGTTCAAGTCTTATTATCCATAGGTTTAAACTTATAAATATTTTTTGAATTAATCAATTATTAGGTTACCTCTATTAATTTAAATTAATAATATATATATATTTTATGTTGTTGACTAAGAGGTAAGTCATAAATTTTTGGTATTTAGCTATGAGTGTTCGAATCGCTCCAACATAATTATATAATAATATAAAATAAAATTGTTATTTTTAAATATTATATATAAAAATTATGAATAATTAAATTAGCCCGAGTAGTTTAATGGTAGAACAATAATTTCATGAATTAAGAATGAGAATTCGATTTTCTCCTCAGGCTATTCATTTTAGTTTTTTGTTAACTATAAATTAAGGTGGATATAGTTCAATGGTAGAACAGCTGTATGTGGCATAGTATATCCTTGTTCGAATCAAGGTATCCACCCTTTTGTCTTAAAATAAAATTTAGACTTTAAATAAAATATGCTAAATAGCAGTATAAAAATCTAATCAAGTGATTCAGCAGATATTTAATATAACAATGTGAAAAGAAAGATGATTTTTATCAACAAATGCTAAAGATATTGGAACATTATATCTTATGTTTGCATTATTTTCAGGTTTGATTGGTACAGCTTTCTCAGTTTTAATTAGATTGGAGTTATCAGCTCCAGGTGTACAATATATAGCTGATAATCAATTATATAATAGTATTATTACAGCTCATGCTATTTTAATGATATTCTTCATGGTTATGCCTGCTTTAATAGGTGGTTTTGGTAATTTTTTACTACCATTATTAGTAGGTGGTCCAGATATGGCATTTCCTAGATTAAATAATATAAGTTTTTGATTATTAATACCTAGTTTATTATTATTTGTATTTGCTTCTATTATAGAAAATGGTGCTGGTACAGGTTGAACATTATATCCACCATTAGCAAGTATACAAAGTCATAGTGGTCCAAGTGTAGATTTAGCTATTTTTGGTTTACATTTAAGTGGTATAAGTTCACTTTTAGGTGCTATGAATTTTATTACAACAATAATTAATATGAGAAGTCCTGGTATTCGTTTACATAAATTAGCTTTATTTGGTTGAGCCGTATTAATAACAGCTGTTTTATTATTATTATCATTACCTGTATTAGCTGGTGCAATAACAATGTTATTAACAGATAGAAATTTTAATACATCTTTCTTTGAATTAGCTGGTGGTGGTGATCCTATTTTATACCAACATTTATTCTGATTCTTCGGTCATCCAGAAGTTTATATTTTAATTGTACCTGGTTTTGGTATTATTAGTACTGTAATTTCTGCAAATTCAAGTAAAAATGTATTCGGTTATTTAGGTATGGTATATGCTATGATGTCTATAGGTATATTAGGTTTTGTTGTTTGAAGTCATCATATGTATACTGTTGGTTTAGATGTTGATACTAGAGCTTATTTTACAGCTGCTACATTAATTATTGCTGTACCTACAGGTATAAAAATATTTAGTTGATTAGCTACTTGTTATGGTGGTTCTTTAAATTTAACACCTGCTATGTTATTTGCTTTAGGTTTTGTTGTTATGTTTACAATTGGAGGTTTAAGTGGTGTTGTTTTAGCTAATGCTTCACTTGATATTGCTTTCCATGATACATACTATGTTGTTGCTCATTTCCATTATGTACTTTCTATGGGTGCTGTTTTTGCTCTATTTAGTGGTTGATATTTCTGAATACCTAAATTATTAGGTTTATCTTATGATTTATTTGCTGGTAAAGTACATTTCTGAATATTATTTGTAGGTGTTAATTTAACATTCTTCCCACAACATTTCTTAGGTTTACAAGGTATGCCTAGACGTATTGGTGATTACCCTGATGCTTTTGCTGGTTGAAATTTAATTAGTAGTTTTGGTTCTATTGTAAGTGTTGTTGCTACATGATATTTCTTAAATATTTTATACTTACAATTAACTCAAGGTTCACCTGTTTCAAGATATCCTTGATTAACTCCTCAATATTTTAGTGATCTATTCCAAACATTATTTAATAGAAATAATAGTTCTTTAGAATGATGTTTAAATAGTCCACCTAAACCACATGCATTTGTAAGTTTACCTGTACAATCTTAAGTTTTTTAATATAATCTCTTAAAATAATATTAAAATAATTTTTAATTTAAAAATATAGATATTATATATTTTAAGCAACATGTTAGTTTAAGGGTTAGAATACCGTGTTACGGCCACGATGATATAAGTTCAAATCTTATACATGTTGCTTATTCTTATTAGCTCAATGGTAGAGCAAAATACTTCTAATATTTTGATCCTAGTTCGAATCTAGGATAAGAATTTCAGCTCTTATAGCTCAACGGTAGAGCAAAATACTGTTAATATTTGTATAGATGTTCGATTCATCTTGAGGGCTTTAAGTTTAATACTTTTACTAATATAGTAATTATTTATTTGGATAAAGGTTTCCTTAGTAATATAATTTATAATAATATAAAATGATACAAGCAGCTAAAATAATCGGTACAGGATTAGCTACAACAGGTTTAATAGGAGCAGGTGTTGGAATAGGTGTTGTTTTTGGTGCTTTAATTTTAGGTGTTGCTAGAAACCCTTCACTTAGAGGTCAATTATTCTCATACGCTATCTTAGGTTTTGCTTTCTCAGAAGCTACAGGTTTAAGCGAATAGATCTGCCATAGGGTTAATTGCAAGAAATATCTTAAAGATAGATTTGCAGCGAATATTAGTATATGTAATATATTAATAACGTTCAACGACTATAAATGAGTAGTGTAAACAAAAATTTTTTAAATCCTACATTTATAAATGAAGACATAGTCTAAAATAACAAAAAAGTTAAATGTTTTATTAAATAATAATTTATTCTTTAATTTTTTTTAACTTGATTTGCGTATTCGCATTAATGATGGCTTTCTTATTATTATATGTAGCCTAAATAACTATAGATTATAGTTAAAAGAAAATTCAGATTATTTTAATATTAAAAAAAAAAAAATTTTTTTTTAGGTATTTTATATATTTTTTTTTTTTATAGTTATTATTGATATAAAGAAATATGTATATATATAAATATGATAAGAAATTTATTTATTTGAATTCAATCATTAAGTTTAAGTATTAATTACAATACAATAAAACTTGATGCTCCAACACCATGGGGTTTATTTTTCCAAGATAGTGCTACACCTCAAATGGAAGGTATAGAAGAATTACATAATAATATTATGTTTTATTTAACTATAATATTATTTGCTGTAACATGAATGATGATTACTATAATAAAAAGTTTTGTAAATACAAAATCACCAATATCACATAAATATATGAATCATGGTACATTAATAGAATTAATATGAACAATTACACCTGCTATTATATTAATATTAATAGCATTCCCATCATTTAAATTATTATATTTAATGGATGAAGTAATGGATCCATCATTAGTAATATATGGAGAAGGTCATCAATGATATTGAAGTTATCAATATCCAGATTTTACTAATGCAGATGGTGAATTTGTAGAATTTGATTCATATATAGTACCAGAATCAGATTTAGAAGAAGGTACATTAAGAATGTTAGAAGTTGATAATAGAGTAATAATACCTGAATTAACACACACTAGATTTGTAATATCAGCAGCTGATGTTATACATTCATTTGCTTGCCCATCATTAGGAATAAAATGTGATGCATATCCAGGTAGATTAAATCAATCATCAGTATATTTAAACAGACAAGGTACTTATTTTGGACAATGTTCAGAAATATGTGGTATATTACATAGCTCAATGCCTATAGTAATACAATCAGTAAGTTTAAAAAAATTTTTATTATGATTAAGAGATCAATTAGGTGATTAATTAATTAATAATAATAAATAAGTATATATAATAATCTTAATCGTAAAGTTTAATGAATTTATCATTAATATTATTTTTAATAGGGATTTTAGGTTTTGTTTTAAATAGAAAAAATATAATTCTAATGCTTATTTCAATAGAAATAATGTTATTGTCTGTTACTTTTTTAATATTAATAAGTTCACTTAATTTTGACGATATATTAGGTCAAACTTTTGCTATATATATAATAACAATAGCAGGTGCTGAATCTGCTATAGGATTAGGTATATTAGTAGCTTTTTATAGATTAAGAGGAAGTATAGCAATAGAATATAAATAATGTATTTAGTTATTATTTTCTTACCTTTAATAGGTTCAATTATATCAGGATTTTTTGGTAGAAAAATAGGAGTACAAGGAGCACAATTAATAACATCAAGTTTTATTATTATAACAACAATGTTAGCTATTTTAACTTTTTTTGAAGTAGGTTATAATAATATACCTTTAGAAATAAATTTATTTAGATGAATAGATTCAGAATCAATAAATATATTATGAGGTTTTTATTTTGATAGTTTAACAGTAAGTATGTTAATACCTGTATTAATAGTATCTAGTTTAGTACATATATACTCAATAGGTTATATGAGTCATGATCCTCATAATCAAAGATTTTTTAGTTATTTAAGTTTATTTACTTTTATGATGATAATACTTGTAACAGCTAATAATTATTTATTAATGTTCTTAGGTTGAGAAGGTGTAGGAGTTTGTTCATATTTATTAGTTAATTTCTGATTTACTAGAATAGCAGCTAATCAAAGTTCAATTTCAGCTTTTTTAACTAATAGAGTAGGTGATTGTTTCTTAACTATAGGTATGTTTATAATAATTTGATCTTTTGGTAATTTAGATTATTCAACTGTTTTTTCATTAGCTCCATACTTCAATCAAGATGTTATAACATTAATAGGTATTTGTTTATTAATAGGTGCTATGGCAAAAAGTTCACAAATAGGTCTACATGTTTGATTACCTCAAGCTATGGAAGGTCCTACACCTGTATCTGCTTTAATACATGCAGCTACAATGGTTACAGCAGGTGTATACTTATTAATGAGATCATCTCCTTTAATAGAATATAGTTCAACTGTTTTAATACTTTGTTTATGATTAGGTGCTATAACAACTATATTTAGTTCTATTATAGGATTATTTCAACAAGATATTAAAAAAGTTATAGCTTATTCTACAATGAGTCAATTAGGTATGATGGTAATAGCTATAGGATTATCTTCATATAATCTAGCATTATTTCATTTAGTTAATCATGCTTTTTATAAAGCATTATTATTTTTAGGTGCAGGAGCAGTTATACATTCTGTATCAGATAATCAAGATTTTAGAAAATATGGAGGATTAAAACCATTTTTACCTTTAGCTTATTCAATAATGTTAATAGCTTCTTTAAGTTTAGTTGCTATACCTTTTATGTCTGGTTTTTATTCTAAAGATTTTATATTAGAATCTGCATATGGTCAATTTTATATTTCAAGTACTATTGTATATTTTATAGCTACAATTGGTGCTATGTTTACTACATTATATTCTGTAAAAGTTTTATATTTAACATTTTTAACTAATCCTAATGGACCTTTAAATAATTATAAAAATGTAGATCAAGGTAATATTTTTATTAATTTACCTTTAATTATTTTAGCTATTTTTTCTATATTCTTTGGTTATTTAACTAAAGATGTATTTATAGGTTTAGGTACAAGTTTCTTTATAGATAATAGTATTTTTATACATCCTTCTCATGAAATTATGTTAGATACAGAATTTGCAGTTCCAACTTTATTTAAATTATTACCTTTATTTTTTACTATTACTTTAAGTATAGTTGGTATAATGTTTTCAGAATTTTTTGGTAATTTATTAATTAAATTTAAATTTACTAATTTAGGTTATAATATTTTTAGTTTATTTAATCAAAGATTTTTAATTGAATTCTTTTATAATAATTATATTACTAATTTTGTTTTAAAATTAGGTGGTCAAACTACTAAAATTTTAGATAAAGGTTCTGTAGAATTATTAGGTCCATATGGCTTAGAAAAAGGTTTATTAAATTTAAGTAAAAATATAGGAAGTTTAAGTACTGGTGTTATTACATCTTATGCTTTATATATTTTAATTGGTTTAATTTTCTATGTTTTCTTATTATATTTAAATATTGATAATAATATTTTATTATTATTATTATTTGGTATATTTTCAACTATAAACAAAAAATAATGTTATTAACTTCTATTTTTTTATTATTATTATCTAATTCTCTTAGTTTAAGAAGAGATATATCTATATATTATTCTAGAATAGGAATAATTATACAATTATATTGTATATTATTTTGTTACAATAATCTTTTTATTTCTTATTTAAATTCAGGTGTAGGTTTATTTGGTGGTTTATTTAGTATAACATCTTTAGATCTAATATTTGATATGTTAATATTTATGTTAACTATGTTTATCTTAAATTTAACAGGTTTTTATCCTAGAAAATATTGAACAAATAAATATTTAAGTATAAATATGTTATTATTTAATAAATTAAAATTATTTGTTTCAAATATTTTTAATAAAAAAGGAGAACAATATACAATAATAGAATATACTTTAATTTTATTATTTATAGTTATGGGTAGTTTATTATTAATATCTAGTAGTGATTTAATATCAGTATATTTATCTATAGAATTACAAAGTTATGGTTTATATATATTATGTACTTTATATAGAAATTCTGAATCTTCAACATCTTCAGGTTTAACTTATTTTTTATTAGGTGGTTTATCATCTTGTTTTATTTTATTAGGTATAGGTTTAATATATGCTAATTCAGGTACAACTTATTTAGATAGTTTTTATATTATAACTAATTTATCTAATTTAATTAATGATAATAATTTAAATTATATTATGTATAATGATATTTCTACTTATATATCTTATTATTTATTATTAATAACTGTAGGTTTTTTATTTAAAATATCTGCAGCACCATTCCATTTTTGATCTCCAGATGTTTATGATGGTATCCCTACTATTGTTACAACTTTTGTAGCTATTATGCCAAAAATATCTATATTAATTATTTTATTACATTTAGTACATTTTTCTAATAATATTTCTATAGAATATTCTTGAACATCTAGTTTATTAATAAGTAGTATTTTATCTCTAATTATTGGTACTGTTTTAGGTTTAACACAATTTAGAATTAAAAGATTATTTGCTTATAGTACTATCTCACATGTTGGTTTCTTATTATTAGCTTTAAGTATTAATAGTGTAGAGTCTATACAATCTTTTATATTTTATTTAATACAATATAGTATTTCAAATTTAAATGCTTTTTTTATATTAATTGGTATAGGTTATACATTATATTTTTATATTAATAAAAATATAGATTATAATAATTTATTAGATAAGAATAATTCACCTATTCAATTAATAAATCAATTAAAAGGTTATTTTTATATAAATCCTATATTAAGTATAAGCTTAGCTATTACTTTATTATCTTTTGCAGGTATACCACCACTTGTTGGTTTCTTTGCAAAATTAATGGTTTTATCTTCAGCTTTACAAAATGGTTTTATTTTTTTAGCTTTAATTGGTATATTAACTAGTGTTATTAGTGCTGTTTATTATTTAAATGTTATTAAAATTATGTTCTTTAATAATCATTCTTATATATTTAGTAATAAATTATTTAATTTACATATACCTACTGAAATTATCAAAAATAAAAATAATATAGAATCATTTAATTTAAAATCTAATATTTCTTTATCTAATTCTTTATCTGTTCCTATATCAATTTTAACAATGTTTATTTTATTATTTATGTTTATGCCTGATCAATGATTAGATATATCTAATATTTTATCATTTATATTATTTACACCATATAATATTATATAATAAAATTAATAATTTATAAATAAGTAAAAAAAAAAAAGATTAATAAATTTATAATTTAAAATTTAACTATGAGAATTTTTAAAAGTCATCCTTTATTAAAATTAGTTAATTCTTATATAATTGATTCACCACAACCAACTAATCTTAGTTATTTATGAAATTTTGGTTCATTATTAGCTTTATGTTTAGGTATTCAAATTGTTACTGGTGTAACTTTAGCTATGCATTATTCACCTAGTATAACAGATGCTTTTGATTCAATAGAGCATATTATGCGTGATGTTAATAATGGTTGATTAATAAGATATTTACATGCAAATACAGCTTCAGCTTTTTTCTTTTTAGTATATTTACATATGGGTAGAGGTATTTATTATGGTTCATATCAAGGACCAAGAAGTTTAACTTGAAACATAGGTGTTATAATATTTATTGTTATGATAGTTACAGCTTTTTTAGGTTATGTTTTACCTTTTGGTCAAATGAGTTTATGAGGTGCTACAGTTATTACTAATTTATTAAGTGCTATACCTTGAATTGGTCAAGATTTAGTTGAATTTATTTGAGGTGGTTTTTCTGTTAATAATGCTACATTAAATAGATTTTTTTCTTTACATTATTTATTACCTTTTATATTAGCTGCTTTAGTTTTAATGCATTTAATAGCATTACATGATACTGTAGGTTCTAGTAATCCTTTAGGTATTTCAGGTAATTATGATAGATTACCTTTTGCTCCTTACTTTTTATTTAAAGATTTAGTTACTATTTTTTTATTTATGCTTTCTTTATCTATATTTGTTTTCTTTATGCCTAATGCTTTAGGTGATTGTGAAAATTATGTTATGGCTAATCCTATGCAAACACCAGCTGCTATTGTTCCTGAATGATATTTATTACCTTTTTATGCTATATTAAGATCTATACCTGATAAAACTTTAGGTGTTGTTGCAATGTTAGGTGCTATACTTATCTTAATGGCATTACCTTACTTAGACAAATCTAAAATAAGAGGTATGCAATTTAAACCTTTAAGTAAAATAGCTTTTTATATTTTTATTGCTAATTTTTTAGTTTTAATGATATTAGGTGCTAAACATGTAGAAGATCCTTTTATTATATTTGGACAAATATCAACTACACTTTATTTTAGTTACTTTATTATTATTACACCTTTATTTAGTATATTAGATAATATTTTATTTGATATAGCTACTAAAAAGAATAATGAGATAGTTACTAAATATAATAATATAGGATTAAAAAAAGAGATCCTTTTGTAAGAATAAGGAATGGTATTTCTCGAGGCTTAGATAAATCTTTCTATTCTGTTTTTTCTAAAGAATTTGGAGATTTTAATAGTAATATTATTAAATACACTACTATATTTATATTAATTTCAACACCAGTTTCTATATATTTTAATAGTAATTTTTATAAATATTCGATTTCATTATTAATAATTTATTTTACTATACTTTTATCTTATGCTATATGAAAAACTATTAAAAGTTGTTATAATAAAGAATTACTAGTTAGAAATTCACCTTTAGATAAGTTAGCTAGTGTAATATCACATGCAACAGCTGTAACTGTAACAACTGGTTATGCAGTAGCTTGTTTTAATTGTATGAATATACTTATGGTTTTTGATATTTTTATGTATTCAAAATATGGTATAAGTAGTTTACCCTCATTATTAGATAATTATACTAGACAATTGGAGAATACATTAGAATATCCTGAATTTCAACTTGCATGTAATGAATATATTAGATGTTATATAAATAATATTAAATATCTAGTAGATCTATATCCAAGTACTTTTAATGGTAAGGTAAGTATATCACCTGAAACTTCTTTAGATTTAATACAAAGATATAATCTAATATGTAGTGCACATGATGTAATTAAAGGACATGTTGATCATTTTATAGGTGACTATAAAGATTCATTAACAGAACCTGAGAAACAATTCTTAATTCAATGTAAAGACAGAGTATTGATGCATAAATATGAAATATTCTATGAATTAAGAGATAAGCATGTGTTAGAATGTATTAGAGATGGTGTAGAATTGCAATATTGAAATTTTCATGAAACTAGTATAACATTAGCATTTAATAATTTAGAAATACCAATTCCTTTTAGAGAAAAGCCTTGATTACTTCTTGCAACACAACCTGAACTTATTCTGGATACAGAGGGTAGTGTCGCTCATCGTAATAGTTTTAATATTAGAACATTGGATATACATAAAAAACGTATAGAAAATTGAGATATAGAACGTAAAAGACCTGCGCTACCACAAATAAAGTTGAATGGTGTATTATATAAAACTATAGATGGAAAAATTTATGTAGATGAAAATATGATGATGTATCCAAAAATTCCTCAAGCTCCGCCTGTTAATAGTATAGAAAGTAATCCTACAGAAAGAATGTTAGGACAAAGAATAGTGGATAGTAAAATGAGACTAGATAAATTATTAGCTGAGGCTCAAGATCAAGAATTCAAAAAGATCGATAGAAAATTTTATACTTGAGTTAATACGAATTTTTCACAAAAATTAGATCTTGAGACTGATTTTTCTAAAATGTATAAAAGAGAACCTTGAACGCTTCCTAAAAATCAAACTAAATTGCTTCCTCCTCCATCTAATAATTCAAAATAATCTAAATTTTTTTAATTGCTTAAATTTAAAGTGTTATTAGCTTATATTAATATATGTTAATAAATAAGATATGTCAAGTACAACTTTTTTTTTTTTATTTATACCAATATTAGCATGTGTATTACTAGTAATTAATTTATTATTATCTGTACATAATCCATACCAAGAAAAAGATAGTGCATTTGAATGTGGTTTTCATTCATTTTTGGGTCAAAATAGAACACAATTTAGTATATCTTTTTTTATATTTGCTTTACTGTTTCTTTTATTTGATTTAGAAATATTATTAGTTTACCCATATGTTGTTAGTGCTTATTTTAATAATTTATATGGTTTAATCATTATGCTTGTATTTTTTTTAGTTTTAACATTAGGTTTTGCTTTTGAATTAGGTAAAAATGCGTTAAAAATAGATAGTAAACAAATGTATAATTTTAATACAAAAATATGAAACGGTTATTCTTTAATATATTAAATAAAAATTATTAATAAAATAATTAAAACTAATTTGGAGTTATAGCAGATGGTTCTGTATTAGGACTGCAAATCTATAATCAGGGATTCGATTTCCCATGACTCCTGTAATAAATAGTAGATGTTTATTATAATATATTCAAAATTTAACTATAATTATATAAAAATTAAAAAAAAAAATAATAATAATTAGATAGATAAAAAATTATTAAATTTTAATTATAGAAATTTTTATTAAGATATGTATACACTTATATCAATATTAGAAAATTTATTAGTTGTTGTACCTGCTTTACTTATTGTAGCTTTTGTTACTATATCAGAAAGAAAAACAATGGCTAGTATGCAAAGAAGATTAGGTCCAAATATTGTAGGTTATTATGGATTACTACAAGCATTTGCTGATGCTTTAAAATTATTACTAAAAGAATATGTAGCACCAACACAAGCTAATATAATATTATTTTTTCTTGGTCCTATAATAACTTTAATTTTTTCTTTATTAGGTTATGCTGTTATACCTTATGGATCAGGTTTATTTATATCAGATTTTAACTTAGGTATTTTATATATGTTAGCTGTATCTTCATTAGCAACATATGGTATATTATTAGCAGGTTGATCTGCTAATTCTAAATATGCTTTTTTAGGTTCTTTAAGAAGTACAGCTCAATTAATAAGTTATGAATTACTATTAAGTTCTATAATTTTATTAGTAATTTTATTTACAGGTAGTTTAAATTTAACAACAATAATAGAAAGTCAAAAAGTTGTTTATTTTATTTTACCTTTATTACCTATATTTCTTATATTTTTTATAGGTTGTATTGCAGAAACTAATAGAGCTCCTTTTGATTTAGCAGAAGCTGAATCAGAATTAGTTAGTGGTTTTATGACAGAACACTCAGCTGTTATATTTGTTTTTTTCTTTTTAGCTGAATATGCTAGTATTGTATTAATTTGTATATTAACTAGTGTTTTATTTTTAGGTGGTTATTTAAATATATTACCATTAAATACTATTTTATATTTTATTAATACATTTATAGTATTATTTGGTTATGATGCTTATGATTTTAATTCATTATTTTCTGATTATTTAATTAATGGTTTATCTAGTTTAAATTTAGCAATAAAAACAGCTTTCCTTATATTTGTATTTATATGAGTAAGAGCTTCATTCCCTAGAATTAGATTTGATCAATTAATGTCAGTTTGTTGAACAATATTATTACCTATTATTATAGCTTATGTTGTTTTATTACCTTGTATAGTTATAGGTTTAAATATTATACCTTCTAATATAACATTATTATAAATAATAAGGTATATATTATTAAATAGTATTTTATTGATCTAATAGATATATTAGATGTTAATTAAATTATTGTTAGTTTATTATTATTATTTTTAAATATTATGATATATTTATTTTCCTTATTATTAATACCTTTAATAGGTATATTTTTTATTATATTTTCAGCTTCATATCAACAATCTAATAATCAAATTAAAACTATTGGTTTAATAACTTTAATAATTAATTTAATATTATCATTGATAATATTTATATTATTTGATTTCAGTAGCAAACAATTTCAATATATTCAATTAGAAGAAATATATAAAATAAGTTATTTTGATTT